GGTATTTGTGCTGGACGCTCCGACTGCCTTCATTAGCTGTTCCAGGGCATCTTCAATAACAAGACAAGAAGGTGACACGAGAGCTTTTAGCCGGCAGTGGAATGGCTTTCATCGCCTTTTCTACTGATCTGGACGAATCTGATTGGAATTGCCGTGTGCATTAAAGTGCTCCTTGCTTTTTGTCGCGAAAGAGTTTCGCTCTGCCCTTTGATAGTAGTGATGGGTCCGCCTGGCTGTACCCAATAGTGCTCACTGGCCTCTTTCTAGTATCTTTAATGTACAGAGGCGAACGTATGTGCTAACTCCGAATTTAGCATAATGAGAATAGAGTCGCTAACGCTCATTGTTTAGTCTTGGAAGAAGCCTTTGTTCCTTCTCTGGATTCCCAATTAGAGACAGCTGCTCCCTTTTTGTCTTCTTTAGTTTTCAGGATCTAGGATGAGAAGTGTAAGTACGAGGCACTCGCCCACCCTTGCTTGGTGTAATAGCGGGAGTACAACACCTCAGTTTCAGTTTGAAGTTTCAATCTTCGGGTCATGATCAAGCTGGGGTTTCCAAACACCCGTACCGGGCGAATGCAACCACTTCTTCTGTCTAGGCGACATGATCGACTTCTGCTGTTGAAAGCTAAGCATACCCCGACAAGTCTTCATTAAAGCTGTCCGTCTCTCCTCACTTCATGATTCTATTCTTTGTATCCCGAGCTCCTGGGGAGCGTTCTCGTTCTGGTCTTCTTCCATATTATCATTTTCTTCCTCGGGGAATAGGTTCAATAGTGAACTAGGGGCATCAGTCCTTACTAAACTGAAACTGCTTTCTTCCGCTTAGTTTTATATCATATCAATAAGAAGTTTGGCAGCCTCATCAGCGGAACACGACGGAGACAGTCGAATCAGACGCAGTGGCAATCCATTCATTGGCATAGGCTGAGGAAAGATGTAAGCAAGCTACTCGTCTCCAACACCAGGAGTTCCTACAATAGCCAACCCCCATATGTAGCTATCCGAGAATGCCAATAGATCCAATTTAGCGCCGCAAAGGCAACGATTTAAGCAACTTCACAGATGGAATCCCTTGGCCGGGAAAGAAAGAATCAATGGCGCTTGTAAGCTACGAGAATGCCAATAGAATAAGTTCAGTTCAGTGGAAGGCGATGGAGCAATTGAAGATGAATAGGATGTTCCAGTAGTGAATTCACTAAATTCTTTCCCAGGACAAGGAAGTAGAAGATAGAAGAAGGGCATTCTAGAACATCCAAATAGGGGCAAAAGGGGGATTCCAAAGCCCCAGGAAGCGAAGGAGAAGGAATAGGGAATGAATGGGCCACTTCTGATCTTTGCTTTTAGTCCGTTTTCAAGCAGTGAAACCAAGTAATGGAGTTCCTCAGTGCCGTCTCCTAATCTAATAGAGTGATTGGAAGCTGACCCTACAAGGAATTAGTCAAGTAGATGAGTACTTGAAGGAAATTCGATGTTCAAATAAGCATTCAAATAGGCGCGGGAAATCCGTTCTAAGACTGTGGGCAAGCCCCATCTCAGTCAGGTTGTTATCAACTGAAGTAGGGAAGGAAAGGAATAGGAATGATGATTAGGAGTTTCAGTCAAGGTGAGAATGATGATTAGGAGTGGAAGTAAAGGCGAGGGAAGACTCCTCCTCCGACCACTGAATGTTATTACCCCTACCCCCCGGACGTATATTCTTGACGTCCTTACCAAAACTGCCTTACCCAAGGGTTATTTTAGCACCAAAAGGCTTGTTTTCTTGATCTCAAAAAGTTTAGATTGCTCAATTATCTGGGGTAGAGATCCCGAGGAAATGAAATTGATGGTAGGTATTGATCTAAGCTTAGAACGGGCTAAGAGGGTAGCCTACGAGCGAAGAACTTCCTGGGGTCGAAGAACATCCTGAGCATAGGCTCGTAAGAGGGAAATGAATAGATGAGCTCCCCTTGCCTTGAAAGAAGCTAGCCGGTAGAAGCCATCCGTGAGCAAGAGAAGAGAAGAAGCAACAAGGGCAGGAGTGGTTGGTCACCTAAGAAAGAAATAGAATAGATTCCCCGAAACGAATATCTAATATCTACCTTTAGCGCATATTTCCTGCTTTGAAGAAAGGAAGCGAACAACCACCTTTTCTTGCCCCTTTGATTGGATTGATGAAGGCATCTTCCTTAACGGAAGAAAGGATAGTTAATCTCGCACTTCCCGAGCGTAGGAAAGATGATACGGAAATGAATTCCGAGCTATGAAAAGGAAGTTCATTCCCGGCTAGGTTCTTCAAGAAAGAGGGCTAGGCCCAGGAGAGGAGATTCAGCTTCAATCGGAGATTTCCGCTGTGGAAGCTATCTCATCAGGTAATTCAGTAGTCGGGGATTACGCTATAGCCTTAGGAATAGGGTACGAATCGGCTGTGGGTCCTGTTTCCTTAGTGCCAAAAGCTTAGTAAGAGGAAGAGGGGGTCTTCTGGTAGCGGGAAGGCAGTGAAGTAAGCGGATATGGAGTACTCGAGGGACAGGCCCTGAAGCGAAGGACGGGAACGAGCGGGATCTCAGACGAACGAACAGGAAAGAGAGAGTCAACGCCGGTAGAGGAGAGGACTAGCCTAGGCTCTTCAAGACCTTACTCGGCTCGAGGAAGAGGAATAGATAGGTACACGAGGTGAGCGGAAATCTATTATTCTACCATTTTCCCAAAAAAGGATGAATTCATTTCTTTCTTCAACGGAATCTACCAATGGAACAATCTTTGAAGAAGAGAGGGCCAGAAAAAAAGGGTGAACTCATTAGGTAAGCCTCGGTTGTTCCTAGCTTTAGTGGGCTACGAGGACAGTAAGCATCATCGGCGGTTGAAGAACCCGAATCAGAGGGATCAGAGTCAGAGGCAAGCGAGGACTCAGCAGTAGGGGCTTTCGCAGTAGCAGTGCCATGAGTATGAAGCGCCCGCTAAGGAACAGATACTTAAGTGGTAGGAGGGAGCTAGGAGTCTTCCCTTGAGTCTTCCATTCATGCCTTCATGGGTGGCTACCTATGAGGTATGGCTTGAAAGCGGTTTTCTACTATTACAATATTACTATTGGAAAATGACCATACCATAGAGATTTCTGGACAAACTAGCGAGGAGTTGACTCCCAGGAAGGGAACAAACAGTAACAGACTTCGCTTCGATCCCTACTGCTTGAAGTTCAATCCCCTCACCAACAGGAAGTTTCACCTCCCCGCGAGTATAGGATTAGGATTAGATCGTACACCCGCAAACAATACTGCCATGGGCGGCTACCTGCTTTCCTTTCTTTATCGAGGAAGCTCGCCGGAGATCTATTCCTCTTCCTCTGCCTCAACAGGATCTGGGGTTCCCTCCGCTTGTCTTGGTCCTTAAGTGGAATTTAGGTCCACAATATTCATTCCCTGGTTACACCTCTGATTCTTCTGATTCAGAGTTAGCGCCGATCCTTATCTATAAAGTAAATCCCAAAAAAGCCAATTCTAAGGCTGGTCTTTTGGCTACCAATTGCCGTTTCAGTTTCCTCTGGTCTCGTACCGGGCGAGATAGCTTGAACAGCGGTTTTCTTTGTCGGGTATTCCGCTATAGCCTTAGGGATAGGGTACGAACCGGCTCCTTCAAGCCGAGTCTCCGTCCTCTTCTAGATGTAGCGAGCCTGGTAAGGAAATGGAGATGGATGTAGTGAGCCAGGTAAGGAAATGGAGATGGCTAGGTACAATAGCCAAATAAAAGGCAGGGTTCGAAGCGAATCAACCTCCTTTCTCACGAGAAAGGGGATCGGAATCGATATCAGAAGTCAACTCCTGAGTCAACTAGGGACTCCTCGGCAAGCTTGGAAGTGCTGTAAGTAAAGATCCATGCCCGTGCGCGAGACGAGAAGGGGGGACAGCTCAAAGATTCGATGATGGACTAAACTTAAACTAATCTTTACTGGAAGGAAGGGGACAACCCCGAGTACCGGAAGATTCAAGCTCCCGAGGGAGATTCGATGCGCTTGATAAGCATTCAATTCAAATGGGCGCGTCAAAGTCAATACTTGTCGAATCGGAGGATTTGTGCTCATCTAGCAAGCATCATCCATGAAGTAATAATATCTGATATGAATCCACTACTGCTTTTCTAACTTAAAATAGGGAGTTCACTTCAATCAAAGCAACCTGAGGCATCAGCCGAAGACTCCGTCTGGATCCCCCTGGTAGGCAGAAGAATCAGTTTATGTTTGCACTCTTAGGTTAGGCATCATCAGAAGTTCTTTCACCCGACCGGCTTCTCACTCTTAGTAGTGAGATGGGGGCTCGAGCGGAGATCCTTCTTTAATAAGGGGATCCCTCTATTGAAATATATCAAATATGGAATGGAACAATGTAATTGTGTAGCTAGTCGACTAGGTAGTTATCTTTATCTTACCTGTAGTTAGCTCGAAAGCTTTTAACCAGCAGGAAAGGCTGGAGGATATAACGATTCTTCTGTTGCCCCCTAAGCCCAGTCTTTCATACTTCCCCTTACCAATCCATCCATTTATGGGTATTACATATCTCCTAAGCGTATTACGAAATCAGTCTTCAATATCCTGTAGGAAGATGAAGTCTAACCCTGCCGATTAAAAATAGATAATATCGCGGGTAAGCAAGGCAATTAAGTAGGCTCGACAGAGGAAATGAAGCGAACTCTCCCAAAGGGAGAGGCAGAAAAAGGGAGAAGCTAATGCTTCGAAACCTCATGGACGGGGAATCAAAGTCAACGGTCCTCACAACGAACCTGAGAAGCCAAATCAACGGGACTCATCTAACCACTACATATTGTTGATTGTTGATCAGGCCTTTAAAGTGGCATATAAGCCCCGTCGTTTAGACCTTTGTACTATCGCCTATCAAGATCATCCAATGCTCTTTAAGCCACTAACCCTCTGGAAAGAAATCTGCTTTGACCGCTCTGTCAGTGAATAGCTCGGGCGAGGGAAGCGAAAGCAGATACGCGTGGGATTGTATCTCTACATCTATCATGGAAACAAGCCTCTAAGCTGTTAGTTGACCAAGGTAGCGTTCTCTTTCATCAGCTAAGTCTTCTCCCTTTGCCTTTTCCCTTCCTTTCCCAATCATGTGACGGTTGTCCCAATCAATCGGAATAAGAGAAAAGGATGTATTTAAGACTATTCGACATTTGGCAGGGCCCCAATTGTAGATCCTGAATTATGATCGGAAGTTGGGGTCGGAAATTCTAATCACATTATCCGAGCGGTTGTGCCTAATGTCTTTCTGAGGATCTTAAGGTCCTTTCTGAGTCCTGATGGAGGTTCAGATGTTGCCCGATGCCGGAAGTGCAGTGGATTGATAGTAGTGACCACGAAACGTTTTGGATAACTCATGATAGGTACCCCCTCTACTGGTCCATTCAATGCTTTAAGGACAGATTCTCCAGGGCTTATAATTATAATCAAGCTGCTAAGGTTGTTCAGTAGTGATTGGGCCAGGAAAGGCAGGTTCCGTAATAGGACTCATTGAATCAGCAGGTTAGTTTAGTCCGTCATGAGAGATGGGGCTCCACCCAAGATAGTTCTTTCTTTTTCTCCGATGAGTTCCAATTATGGTGGTTTTTCAACGAAGAAAAAAGCTACGGTTTCAATTCAGACTGTGAAAGTCGTTTAGGCGCAAGCAATAAGGGAATGCATTCTTCCAGGCAGAAGCCCTTTGGTATGAGCGATCTAATTCAAAAAAGAAGACTAAACTGGCCTTGTTGGAGTAGCTCGCCTGTTGGGATCAAAGTCTCATTCTCGAACGTAGGTTCTCCGGTCTCTGTCTCCACTGCCCAAGGCAAGGCCTGTTCTATCCTCTTTCACAGTTTACCGTAACGTTGTATCATTAAGATAAATTTCCATAAAAGGAATTCTTTAAATACCGGGAAATAGCAATACAATATGTATGGGGTGTGAAATCTAGTACTGTGGAAGCTCAGTAGCCGCTTTTTCCTTAGGTCATACTGTACCGTCCAGGAAAGCTACTCCCGCTAACCGCTTATAAAGGTAAGGGCTTTGATCTGATAGTACCAATAAACAAGAAAAGAAAACTGAATAGCATGCCGGCTTGGAAGCTTAAATTCGATAATAGGTGCTTTGATGCCGCCTTAGGTCAGACTTGTACCAATAAGACAGTATGCCAGTTCAAGCCACTACTGTTTGGGCTATGGTCTAACTTCGGCTTTATCATTCAGTGCCGGGGAAGGTGCAAAACCTTCCTTATAGAGTGAGACCAGTGCCACCGGTAGTTGGAACGGAAGCAGCCATTATCGTATCTGTTTGCACTGAAGCAGTCATAAGAGAAGAGCTTCTTGCTTTTTAAGCATAGTAGTTTGAGTTCTCACTTCCGCTTCAATAGCAGCTATTAGAGTGGAGGGAGGTTGTTGCAGTTGTTCCCGGCCCGGCACAGGTAAGCTTCTTAGGACTTTCCTTTCTGATAAAAATGCAGCCCGGTAAGCCTAATAGTCATAGAGTGAAAAGGTCTCACTTCAGCTGTCCCGATAAAAGTACTAGTTCTTGGATATTCCCGTACTAGATCCGATAGCTGTACTAGTCCGAATCTGTATTAATGTTCCTGGAAGCAAGCTACCAGTGCCTATAATAAAGAGTACCGAGAAAGGGAACCACTACCACTTGCTTCGTGGAATCTCTTACTTAGGTTTTGGATCAAATGGTGAAATGCATTGATCAATGAAGACCCGAAAGTAGAGATAAAGAAATTCCCTTAAGGCCCCGGGGAGCCGAGTGGAGGCTATAGTCTTCTTAACTAGTTGGTGGGGCAAAGGGCGATGATCAGTAACTGGTCTTTTCGGATGATCAGCCACACTGGGACTGAGACACGGCCCGGACTCCCACGGGGGGCAGCAGTGGGGAATCTTGGACAATGGGCGAAAGCCTTGATTGAATTAATTCCAACCCCAGGAACTCGTGTTAGTAAGACAGGATGGGCGTATGTGATGATAGCATTCAAGGATACTCATTGGCTCCAGGAATTGTTCCCAAAAACCGTATCTCTAAGATTCTTGTTGAAAGAATCTGGTCGTAGCAGCGAACTGAAACAGGGAGGTGGGGTTCGGACCCGGTTAAGCACGCTCTCCTATTTGTTGCACTAGTCCCTATCTACAATGACAGATTTCTCCAAAGCAAAGCTCGCTGTTGGTCAATCAAAGCTCAAATGTCTAACTTACAGTTAGCGATGAAGAAGCGAAAAGAAGAAGCAAGGCGGGGACAATCCTTGAGGACCACCAGCTCCAATGCTTTCAATGATGCTACCGAAACCACGATGTACCGACCGCTCGCCTATGTCCCTAGGCCGCGGTACCAATTGAGCCAAGATCACCCCGTAGAACTAGCCCCATAGCAGAAGTCGAACTAACGGGCTTTCGAGGTTTAGTCTTTTCGACTCAAGTGGGTCAGAGAGAAAGAAATGGAAGCAGAGCTGAAGGGAACACGGAGAAATAGAAAAAAACATGAAAAATGAAACCATGCGTCTTGTTGAAAGTCAAATGCTGATTTACCATGAGAAGGGACTGATTTCTTTTTAGAAACGTCCCAGTTTCTTAATGATGGGACTTGACTTTAGGCTACTCAAGGAGGCCTATAAGAGTCCAACTACACGGCCTTCATTTTGGCCTTTGTTAGCATCCTTTCGAATTTGGCTCTGACTGAGTTGCAATTTCCCTTCTGCCCGACAGAAGAGGTGATTTGGCTTGGGTAGTCTTTTATTCTTCAAACTGGTATTCGGCAAGGACTACCACTGCTACTCTTTTATCGATAAGATTGGACTGCATGGAAGAGTTTATTGGCATGGTTGGGAGGGCAGCGCTCAGTTCTTCAGCATCTTCTAGGGTCTGACAGAACTATAGGATGATATCCTCCTCGTTTTCGTTTGTGCACCTCGTTGTCGGAGGAAGCTATACAACTTAAAAAAAGTCCGCGTTGAGGACTTCTTCTCGTAAAAGTGGGGGGTTTTCTTCCTCATTGTGAGGGGAATCGGGTTTGACCCCGAACCTGTTATTGAAAGCAGTTTCAATGTCATACCACCCTCTGATAGAGACTGGGGCTAACTGCTTGAACCAGTCAAGAGCTATCCCGTCCCAAGTTAGGACGAACAGCCCTTATTTATTACTTTATTACGTGTGCTGCTACTGTTTCCTCCTCAACGCAATGCAGGCTTCAGAGCCATCGGAAGTATTCGAGCAGGATTATTCTGTAAATATTCTGCACCGACGAACTTTCGGATGTAGGTGAGGAGAATCGGTTTCGGTTGTTATCTTTAGAATTCATAGATTGCACGAGAGTCAGTATAAGGGTTCACTAAGCTGGACTTACGCTCCGGGTACTATCAAGTCAGAATAGCGGCTGGAGATGAGCCAAAGACTACTATGTTTGTTACCCGATATGGTGCGTTTAAGTATAGCGTTATGCCCTTTGGCCTGACCTGCCACTTTCTGTAATTTGATGAATTTTGTTTTTCGCTCTACATTGACCCTTTCCTTGTTGTTTACCTCGATGATATCGTGATATACAGCCAGACCCTTGAAGAGCATGTGGAAATTTAAGATTAGTCCTGGCTAAGCTCCCCGTGAGCATGAATTGTATTTGAAGCAGGAAAAATGCAGCTTCGCTCAGACAGAGATTCCGTTTTTGGGACATCGTATTGGGCACGGGCCGGCAGAAACAAGGGAATTCTTTGTGCAGGTTTGGAACCGGGCCGGCGGAAAGAAACAAAAACGTATGAGGGTAGTACGCCTGGAACAAGTCGTACAATTTCGGCGATTACAAAAAAAAAAAAGAAAAATAAAAGAAAAAGAGTATATCCCTCCCCCTTAGTGTCTTTCCACTTCTGTCATTCAGGAACAAGCACTTCGCCTAATTTTTTAGAATTTCGGCCCGGGTTTTCTCCACTAACCTATTATGTTACGACCACTGAACAAACTTGGTTGACGAACATGGTTTATGCGCCGCTAATGTAGCGGCTTGTCGAGCATTTGACAAACTCACACCATCCATTTCAAATAGGATTTGTCCCGTGGACACACGAGCAATCCAACCCGTAGGATTTCCTTTTCCTCTTCCCATTCTTACTTCTGTAGGTTTCCCGGTAATAGGGAGATCCGCGAGAACTCTTACCCATATCTTACCATTTCTTCGGAATTGTCCGCTCATAGCACGATGGAATTGTCCGATTGTAGCCCGACGCGCTGCTTCAATGGCTCGATATGAAAGACGACCTGCTTTATAACTTTTAGTGCCATATCTTCCAAAACCAAGTTGTGTACCGTCCGGTTTGCAACCCCTACTACATCTGCCTTTACGATATTTACTATATTTCGTACGTTTCGGATATAGCACGTACCCCTTTTTTTTTACTATATGAAATCCACACTTTGACACCTGAGATTCCGTAACGAGTAGATACTTCCGCAGGAGCATAATCGATTTTCTGGTTAAATACATTACAAGATGTTTTTCCATACTTTCCGCATTCAGTTCTAGCTATTTCTGCGCCTTTTAATCGACCTGAACAACATATACGGATCCCCTCAACCCCTTTATTCATTACTAATGGAATATCCTTCACTATTTTACTTAAAATGGAACGAAATGATCTTGTTTTGTTCCTCAGTTGAAAAGAGATGTCTTGAGCAATCGGAGAAGCACTTTGATAAACAGATTTGATCTTTACCGACTCAATTAAGGTATTAGTGTTTGTTCTATTAGACAACAAAGATCGCATTTTTTTTACTTCGTTTAAATAAGAGTTGTACCCGTACGGAATTCTTCTGTTTCTCAGTATGATCTCTATCATCATCTCTATTCCCTTTATCAATTCTCCTATCCCACCTAGGTTTATGAATTTTTCTATCAATTCCATTACCTTATCCTTACCCATGAGGTTCCAACATTTGATCCTTAATTGACCTAGGAGTAGTTCCCGGGCATTCTCAAAAAGAAGGTTATTATACACCCCAACCCCATCTCTTAGAAAGAAAAAGGTAGCACCGAAGAAAGGAAAGAGCGAGATGGTGGTTTTTGTTGTTCCCGCGAAGCGAAGATCATTCGCTTGGCGAATGAAGTGGGTCAACCTCTTTTTGGATTCGGCCAAACACTCTTTCTCGCTGGTCAAGCTTTCTACAAAAAAAGCGATGCGAGAACGTATTCTCTTATCTAAGCTTCTTCCCTGTGCATTCGCTCCCCCCATCGTAGATGGTTCAGCCACGCCCGGTTTCACGAAATGATTGAGAACTACGACGGGGTCGAAATTCATTTTGTTCTTTGTATTCAATAAGTATTGCATGACCGAATAATTCAAGGAGGGGCGCACTGCAGGGAGGGTCCTTTTAAGTAGATGACTCGTCCGGCCGCCGGAGCGGGACTTCTTTGGAAAAAAGAACTTGAATAACTTCGTTTTTCTGAAGAAGTTGTCATTTTCTATCAGGAACGCTATGTCATTTATAACCCCGGCGTATTTCGGATGCTTGAAGGCCCCGCTGACCCGAAGTAATTTAGAAAGATTCTTCTTTATCGATGGTGGTCGGTCATGGTATCCATAGCGTTGCTTTTTTTTCGGCCAAATCCAGATTTCGTTTTGCTTCTCCCGGTCGTCGAGCCTGATCGACTCGACTCTTTTCCTTGCCCCCCAGCCTTTCACTTCGTTTCGTTCTTCTTCTGTATCGTCGCTTGAATGAAGACACCCGATCGGCCCGACTTTCCCGAATGTCCACCACCGGCCCTTCTCCTTTCCGGGTCTGGTTTTTTCGCGTCGTTTCAGTCGTCGTGGTCGACGGGGAAGAAAGAAATGAATGAATGTTCTTTTGGGAAAATGTAGAATAATACACCTACCAAGACGAAAGCCAAAGGTGAGTCTCGTAGGTGGACGTATCGAACCAAAATAAGATCTCAGATTGACATCTTGATACACTAATTTACCATAATAATAATCACTAAACCAACTTGAATCTGAACTACGATTCAGATCCATTCTTACCGAAATCGGATTTCCGAATCGTGCCATATGCGCTTAGACTTGACTTGACTTGACTTTTCCCCTCTTCCCGGTCCAATATTTCTTAAAGAAAGTCTTCGTTTCTGTGTAAAAGCCAAATTGTTGACCACGATTTCTAGCGCTTTTCAAAACCCATTTGCTTGCAACGCCTTGAGTGGACAGGTCAGACAGTACGCTCACTAGATCCTTCATACTATTACTAAAGTACACTGAACACTCACCCAATCTTGAAAAGTGGAGTAGAATCAATCAACTGGCATACCTTTGGGCATACCTTGAATCTAGCCTGCAATCCTTTCTATCTTCTCTTAGGAAATTGATAGAAGAAGGGATTCCAGATTTAATAAAAAGTGGTACTTTTGATTGCAAACCAGGAACTTCTTCTCTGACATCTACTTTTCTTCGGTGCGCGCTTTCTCAATCCAATCTGTCACTTGAAGAGCGGCAAAGAGATTATACTACGCTATTTATTAGACTTTTGTTAATGTGAAAACTACGTGGATAGGATAGACCAGCAGACCTTTCATACGCAATTCCTCGATTCATTTACGTGCAAGAGAAAGCGATCCACAAGAGGGTTCGTTCATCTAACACTTACCCACTATCGGCTTCAAGCAACTATAGATGTAGACTGAGAACCGGTTTGAGCATATCGGGAAAATTTTTTACAATTTATTCACATAGTCGATTTACCTAGGAAGTACTGAGAGAGCAACAACAGCTGGAATTGGACCGAGAAAGACAGTAATTGGATCGATGGCACTACTCCCGATCCCTTGTGGAACTACTCCTTCAGACTTTGGTGATTCTCTTTCAGGAACAGAACAAAGAAAGAGGAATTGGCACTACTCTGGAACTATTCCTTCAGACTTTTTCAATCCAGGTAACTCTTCCTCCATTACTGACAAACGGATCCAGGTAGCTCAGATCTAGCTAGGTATAGAACTGCCTCTGCGGTTCGATCTTAGATGGTTCGGTTGGTGTAGTGTGTTAGGGATAGCTGAACAGAGCAGAACGACTTCTCGCTGTGTGCCTAGTAGTATAGTACCCGAAGCATTGACATTTCAATAAATCCCAAAAGCATTTTCTAAAGAACACAGACAAGGATTGTACCTATAGGAGAATCCTGACTAGTCTCATCGACTACTCGAAACTCAACTCATACACAGGGAAGGAAAGACATGGACACTTCTACTGATACCGAGGCGGAAGAGCACTGGAGAGAAAGTTTAGGGTATCATCCCTGCTTCAACCAGAGATGGGGAGATGGCATTGAAGCATGGAATGAGCCAATGCCAAGTGCTCTCCTTGTCTGCTGCCCCTCTTCCTCCAACTCCAAAGCAAAGAATAAATGAAGGGAGTGACCCTAGAAGAGGAGGCTTCCTCTTACATTCGATTCATACTTGACTCTCAACTCATATCGGAGCAGGGAAAGAAGGATCGATTGAAAGAGTACTGGATAGAAACTATGGTATCTATGCCTGCTGAAGTCAGCTATTCATTTCCAGGGATGGGAGTGAAGACTCTACTAGGTTCAGTTAGGGCTTCTTTAGCGCATAGCTAGTTTGAAGCTCAAACAACGACAGGGGAATGGGTGTTCCAATCCATGTTTGTGAGAAGCCTCTGTTCCTATATATGTAATTGGGTAGGGACAAGAGAAGCAGGAATGGTACCAATGGCACTTATCCTGATTCCTATTGGTTTGTCTCCAACCGGGATTAGCGAGACCCGGACGGTACTTGACCATGATAGTAAGCGGATCCCATTGCCAAGGACTGAGCGGAACCATCCGAGCACCCGCATCAGTAGTTTGCTTGGTTGTTTAGTTTGGTTCTTTCTTTCTCGGAGTAATGCCCTAAGGTTTGATGTAAGGGGTCAAAGAATGAGCTAAGCACCGAGCGAAGAACCGTACCAAGGTGAGTACAGGGATGTGGTGAAGCATACCGAGAGAAAGAGCACTGAAATGAACCATATCGAGCCACTCTACAAGTTCAGCCTTAAATCCTTAGTTCCGCTCCTAGCCCTTATATACGACCATCTTCCTTTAGTTTAGTTGCTACCCTATGGTTGAGTGCTTTGTTTCGCTAGTTACGCGCGAGCTCTTTCTTCGCTGCTTCTCCTGCTTGCCTTCTTTTGTGCTTGCTTATGGCAGGCCCTTACTTACTGAGGGGTGGTATCCGCGCTAGAGGGCTTCTTCTTTCGCCGCTTCCGCTGCTTGGTGTTCCGAGGAGTTCCGGGCTAAGTACGAAGCTCGTACTTCCCTCTTTGGAAAGGGCTTCCTTTCACCAGGGCAATAAAGCGCCTCGCTTGCTTATGAATATTATGTTGGATTTCCCATTGACACTAAAGCCTCTCACCAGCAGCTTCCTCAACCTCGTTCGTTCTCGTTCTCGGGCCTGTCTTGCCTTCCGGGCTCTTTCTTTGCCTTGGCCCCAGCCCAGTTGTTTAAGCGTTGGTCCTGTGGTCCCTCCCTCTCTATAAGCATAAGCGCGATAGCTAGGCGCATCATTGAGAAGGCAAAGGTGGTATGAGATTCAGCAAAAGCAGCTTTAGAAGGCGGAGGAGGGTCAATAAATCCCGTTCTCAATTGTTCTAAGAGAGCGGCATCCCCATCTCTGGCTTAAGTCGTCTTCGGAATCATACTAAGCAGTGTCGACTCTCGTATTATACTGACTCTCTCTCGTATTCTACTCTGACTCTCAGCTGAGGCTAAGAAAGCCAAGGAGTGAGCTCTTTTTTGGTTCCATTAGGAGTTTTCCGGGTGATGAAAACAATTAAAGAGTTATTAACAATAAGATTCTAAATTCCCAATCTTCTGAAACAAACACTTGTTATTTGTATAAATAAGTTTCAGGCTCCAACAGAGTGAGTTGCTGCTCGCATCGTTCTGAAAGTTAACGATTGCACGGCGTGGGTATATTATGGAGTGCTCTATGCCGCCACCCTATCGAATCTATGTTCCCATGTCTGAGACACTTCGAAAAGAAGAAAGCAATGATTCCCTTTTGGCATCCACCATAAGAATAACCCCCTCACTTGATGAGATATAACCCGACGACCTCGTAGTTCCTAAGAGAAAACGACCTCTACTTACTTGCTTGTTGCTTGCCCCTTCCTTACTGTATTTGTAGTTGAGTAAGGACTTTAAGCTTCTAGTTTTCACTAGTATGCGAAATCTATGGTTGATAGGGCTCTTACCTCCTCAATTCAATGTTTATAAAAGAATCCTACCTGAAGGATCGATCTTCCTCCTGGCAAGAGGTGCAGTCTGTCTAAGCTAAATAATCTATTTAGTTTTTGACCTCTCGTCGGCAACGGATAGATTTCCTTTGTCGATACAAGGAATGTTAATAGAAATAGAGGCTTTGTTTAATCAGACCACTGCTTTCGCTTGGGTCCGTTCTGGTCTTGGAGTCAATGTATTCCAGGCACCGACAAATAAGGACAAGTATCCCAGCGATTCTCGGCTTGTTCGGTTTGCTACCGGGCAACCTCTAGGTTTCTTCTTGGCCTCTATTCTCGTTGTGCCATCACTTTCTTGTATGGTACTGCGCGGATAAGGTATATCCTGGCAGAAAGTTAGCGCTTATGCCCTTCCTTCTCGGTGACGATATTGTCATTGGGGACCCGAAGGTTGCGTTAGCAACCAAAGAGGTTATGGCTGAGTTAGGTGTGGATATATCCTTACCTAAATCACTCACATCTAATTCTTTGGGTCTTGAATTCGCAAAGAAATTTCGAATTCATGATCGTGATTTTGAACCACTTGAAAATGCTACGCGCAGCTCGCCACGCCATAGCTTGGATGCCTGTCTCTTCTTCTTTAGGTATTGACTCAATACGCGTTTCCCTTAGGTTGAGCGGCGCGGGGTATAGACGTTATTCGTCTCTCCCACACCACGTTACGTTAATCCTAATTTTCACAGGCATTGGTTCCGCCACATTCTAGTAGCGTTTTCACCTGGGGTATGTTGCCTTTACCGTTCCAGTTGTGGCTTGGATTTCCAGAAGGGATCCTTGTTAGTTACTCCCTATCATATGGAAATGGTTAGGCAGCTCTTGTTTTGTTGGAGTCGTGTGCTCCTGATTGGGATTTGATGGTACGAATGGCATCAGATCTCGAGAAGCAGTTAGATGAGGACACCCTCCTGCTTACAATGTAAAACATTGGCTTTCATCTTGTGGTTGTTATATGGAGTGGTATACCCGGGCTTGCGTTGACTTTTCAATTACTGCTGAAGATTTGCTGGATCCGCCGGCAGTTGTGTTCCGGCCTGATCGGAAAATAGATTTTCCAAATTGGTCGTATGTGAAGGTGTTATGACTTAATTCGGACGCAACGTCCTCCTTTACTTACCCGGTCGGGGCTCTCTTTGCATATTGATGTAGTGCAGTGTAAGCTTTTGTGAAAATATTGTCAGTGGTTAGACAAGGTAATTGCGACTGAGAGTGCCACGCAACGGTCATGCGCGTCTCCCGGTGGGAATAAGAAAGAACCAATCTGCGCGCGCCTCTGAGCGTTTGTGGTCTATAAGACTTTAAGCGCACCTGAGCGCCTTTTCCCAGTACGTAAAATACCCCACCAGCCATATCGACTAATGGGGGGCCTGTACTGGGTAATACTCTCTGATCTCCTATAACCAGAGAGATTAGAGAGAAGGTCCCTTCATACATCACCACCGGTATTCGAGTCGACATCTTCACCGATTTGAGCATATCGGGTTGACCCAGAAGCAGCAACAGCTAGCGCATGGACCTTCGCTACGACCGGACAGCAAGCGTGGGGATGTTGGTTGGATGATGGCCCGGGGCTTCGGCTGGTCGGGCGAAGGAAGCGCCTTACTGCTATCTGGAGTTCATTCAGAACGAAAGGAAGGTTAGAGTGAAACTATGGTACCCGCCGCCCTAGTCAGTAGATAGCCCGCGCTGATCATAGGTGATACAGCAGGTTAGTGTAGCCAATCCCGACTCGTAGCTTTTCCCATTCTCTCGAGCGATTCCATTTCCGATAGTTCCCATTTCAGGACTGTCTATTTCTTCAGTGTCGAGGACCCCCTGTCGAATTTCTTATTTATTTTGGTGCGAGGAGCTTACCATGAATCCACTTCTTTCTGCCGCTTCCGTTCTTGCTGCTGGATTGGCCGTAGGGCTTTCTTCTATTGGACCTGGAGTTGGTCAAGGTACTTTTTTATACTGATTTTGGATGACATGTTCTCCGTCAGTGGGAATCAATTGACGCATTTCTTAAGGGAAACCGTTCTCTGTTATTGCGGATCATGAGATCTTTTGTATTTTGATATTCTTTTGTCTTCGTTACACGCAGGCATCAAGAGGCAACTATGCTTTTATGTAGTCCATTCTCATGGCGCAATCCATTCGGGCGCGGAACGTTTCGGAGGTTGCGTGTTCCTCAGACGTTCATGATTCTTTACCGAGGCGTATATGTTGTAAGTCACCTGGAGGAATCTGCGGATCGTTCTTGTGCACCGTTCAGCGTTCTCGCACCATGCTCAAGGGGGCTTGCCGAGGTTACTATGTTGAGGATCGTTCGCCAGGATCCGATTATTGGCTGACGGCAACAAAAAAGGGCAGTTGTCCGTTCTCAGCGTTATTGAATATGCCGGAGGATGAGACCCTTATCTTTATATGCGGGATTACGTTTTATGCCCATGGCGTGTCCTGCCCATTATCCGTTATCCAACTTTCTCAAGGGGAACTCGTGTCGAAGCAACTCTACTGTTCTTCACGTTCTCCAGTTATGCACATTCGGGAAACCGACGTGAATGATGGGGAGTTCGATGCACGAAGAGCCCGTCGCACGAAGGACCCGTTCTCTTATCCAGAAGACTCGCTTTCTTTCTTCGACTTTGGTTTTCCACCATAGCTTTGCGTCCGCATCGAGGTACATTGCTGCCCTTACGTCATAGGGTACCGGGCAAGATAGGAAAGGAATGGCCATGAAAAAGCTTGATTACCGGCACCAACGGAAGATGTTTACTATCGTTTAGGTAGGAAACAAGGAAGGGAAACTATACCTTGGATAGCCTCTAGTGGGTTAGCAAGCGCAGCGAAGGGACGCCCTGAGGGTGGCATTAGAGTCAGGGGCGTAGCGATCATCAGTATGAGTTCCTTTCTAGAAGAGTCGGTCAAATATGCGGTAGGTCGGTAAGTCACTTTTCTCAGAATAGACTCAACTCAACTAGACTAGACTAACAAAGATTAGCCTTTCTACCTTTAAAGATGAGATAAGACTTCCTTCGGAACCTTCGGTCAGTCAGTCAAGTCAGGTAATAGAGCAGTAGCCTTCTTTCCTTTCCGTAGGTAGGTAAGTCACTCTAACAAGAATAAATCTAAATGACTCTCAAAGAAATGAGTGCCCTTTTGGTCAGGCAGTCTAGTTAACTAGTCTTAGAGAGTAGAGTAGGATTAGGTAGGACCATAAGGAAAAAGACATTACTTTTTTTGAAATGAGTTGACTAGCCTTCGCCTTCCTTCCCTTGATGATGGATGCAGACACCAACCGCTTTACCTGCCCATAGTAATAATTCTTTCAAGTGTGGTCTTGGACGACCTCGAAACTACTGCCAAACTCTCAATCTTTAGCTTTCCTTTTTCAGTCAGAGCAGAGTTTGGATCTTTACTCAATCATTCCATATTCCATTTACACCTGGTCTTTCGTCGCCTTGAGCTCATCATAGAGGGACGGAGCCGGTTAGTCAGCATTCCACTACCAACGAGCAGCAAACTCCTTTCGACTCTAATTGATCAACGGCTACCACCGCCAAAGTTTCCATGCACAGAAGGTAGCTCGATAACCCTATCTTCCAGCCATTTCTTCAAACTACCACCCTTTCACACCTTTTAAGGAGCAGCATCTATTGAGAGTGGATTGCCAATGTTGAGATATTTCCAAAGCAGTAGTTGAACCGGCATAATGAAATTGCCCAGAGTCGGAGTCAGCCAGAAGAGCTTAACCGAATTGTTCCAATACCACTTAAGCTCCGAACGCAGGTAGTTGAGTTGGGCCCCCTAGCCAAGCCACTTGAGACGGGTTTTGATCCGCGAAATGTTGCATTGATTTCTTCTTTATGAATCACTGTATGTAATGCGATTGAAGCTTTTAGAGAATCTTGTAGCGATTGGTACTGTGTGAGAAGAAATCCCGGTAGCTAAGTGGTTTAGCGGGCGACAGTTAGAGTTGGTCGTAGTTGTGTGGGTTCGACTCCCCAACGAGATATGTAACAAATTTCGTATAGTATATAAAAAAGATTTGGGCTGGCCAGAATCTATCAAAGAAGCCGCCCTTCTTCCTTTCCTTTGTGCATCTTTCTTACTCCCATGCTTTCCGTTGGTCAACAACCAACAACAGTAAAAGTGTTCTATCCTTCTTCACTACTCCGACTCTCTTTCTGTCTGGAGGGAATCATTTTTTTATGATCTGCTATGAAACCGGCCAATCAGTTGCTACTTTTAGATGCAATAAACTCCCTCTGCCAAGAGATGGAGAACCTACATAATTCCGACCCTCTCCCTGGTCCCAATAATCCGCTGTATACCAGCGCACTCAATACCACAACTGAGGCACTGACCGCTACGGTCCAAGACCTTTTCCAACGTCATAATTAGGCGCTACCTCCGAATTGGACCTACGCGCAACTAGTCGCTGATATACTTGGGGATGATATGACCCTGGGAAATGTTGCTTCTGTATTGAGCAACATCACTCAGTTGGGACTCGCAAGTAACGAGTTCCACCAAATCTTCAATTTATTTATTTTATTATAGTATTAGTATTGCTGGATGCTTCTGATCAATAGGAAGAGGAGGAAAAAAAAAGCTTATGATGAGCATCTATTTGAGTCGATCATTTCCAAGATCTAATTCAAGTTTTTTCTTATGTAGTGGAAACGCCTTACAATCTGAAGTTTTACGCTTAAGGGAAGAAATGTTCTTGGTGGATGCAGGACTTGGGACCCCCAGAATTTGTATGCAAGATGAGCTTACAGGAGTGCCAATCAACCGAGCCACCAGGTTTGAGAATAAGGTGGGATCCCTGGATCTAGTGGCCGGTGAATCACTGATCAAAGAGCAGATTCTGGAGAGATTCTTCATCGATCTAGTGGCCGGTGAATCACTGATCAAAGAGCGAGCAGCCGCCAGGTTTAATGATTTGGTGGGATCCACAGATGTAGTGGCTGGTGAACCGCTTCTTCTTCTTCCACGAAGATTCAGACAAAACCGAGCTTGGATGGAACTGAACAAGATTTGGCGAACGAATACAAAGGTCAAAGGCTTTATTATTGAGAAAGTAAAAGGAGGTTATTCAGTAGCCATCGCAGGTTTCATTACTTTTCTTCCATTCCGTCCTCGTATAAGGAAAAGGATATCGAATGATCGATTCACCATTGAGAGCATTAACCCCAAAAGGACGAATATTGTGGTGTTATAACAGCGGCAGATCAAACAAGAACTTGATGAGCGAAATCTGCTGACGAAAAAAGAGCACTTTTTTCAATTCCGAAGCCTAGCGTCTCCTGATAACACTCTATCACCTTAATCCATTCTTTTGTTGAGGGTCTGGCACTTATTCCGGCCCTCTATTTACATAGCGAAGAAAGGCAAAGGCTCTTGCTCGAATGCGTGACTGCGGCGCGCCTATCGCCCCGGCACGGCACTCTAAAATGCATGTTGGGTTGAGCAAGAATACTGCGACTAGGGAGACGAAGAATGAAATTGAAGGCATAGTCTCAATAAAAAGAATTGAACACCAACCAACGAGTGGCGGATTTGATTTTGATGGAGTCTCGCAGAAGAAGACCCCTATAGGAGGGGCGCTAGCGCGCTACAACTAGCAGCTCTCATCTTGAATTTTGTTGCGTCCTTCTTTTATTCATATTCAATCTTCCGCTTTCATCGCTCGTAGTTGCTCTCTTCCTTAATGCTATCTTCTTCTTAGCCTCGTTTGGCGCTATATACCTTCTTTGCTTCTCTTACGTGTCCATGAACATTAGTTCGAGTCTACGCCCATCTTTCTGAGTTCAAAGAGGGTTTCGCGAGTCCAAAACGTTTAGTGTGAGTCCAAAAAAAGGGGACTAAGTTTATGGGCCACTCACATGTTGTCAATTCGAATGCTTTCTAATTTGCTTTAAGGTCCCTAGCCTAGGACCATCTACTTTCATCTTTACTAGTAGAGCAAGGAATACTATTCCGAGGGAGGCTATACCGAATCCTAAGACTATGAAGAATAAGAGAAAGCCAAAGCAGGTGCTAAAGTGAAGCCTAAGTCAAGGTCTTTTTAACCACCGTAGTAATCTTAGCAGTCGGCATCAAGTCCAGATTGAAATCCAGATAGGCTTCCACGACGAGTAGACATATGAAAGATTGAAACATACAAAAGGGGTGAATCCATTAATTGGCCTAAACGCTTTCCCTCCACGAAAGGGGCCGCACGCCCATTGGGTATCCTTCAGTTCAGCTTCCCCCTCGCCATCATTGTCACATGTCCATAATTCTAGGGTCCTGCGAGCAGATGTATGATTTGTTGAAGCCGAAGCCACATATGATAATAGATTGTTCGCAGATTCCGAGCTTTCGTAAACCATAATTGCCCTTCCATGAAATAGTGATTTAATTCAATCCCTTTTGCTAGTGTGGATATACCCTATGTCGGGCTGATCCCAGGAAAGTCCCACGTTCCTAGTAAGCGGGGTCACAGTGGATTGTGAACCCCGATACCGTAGTTTAGAGAGGTGGCGCGGTCTGGTCCCATCCTACACTAAATTGTTTAAAAAAGAAAGGGATAGGAGTAAGCGCCTCAAGCGCTGGGGCTTACAATAAATAGTATGTTGAATCTCGACCAGGCTCGTGTCCATTTGAAACTGGCGTACTCTTTCTTTGCTTCTGGGTTAAAAGAGTACGTATATCGGACCTTAGCTTCTTTTTAGCTTCCTTCGAATGGAGCGTAGCTGTTCCCTGGAGGTTGCCGGGGTTGATATATTTCTGCCAGGCCAAAGAGGAAGTACTAAATGTCGTCTACGAAAGAGAGAGCTGTTGACTGATAGAAGGAATAGAGGGTAACACAGTCCTTAGTAATCTGATAATTTGTTCTTTCTGGTAGCAATAGCTCTTTCCCTTATGGTCAAGCTACTCCGTTCTCTCCTTAGCAGTCGACTCACTTCCGTTCCTTCTCGTCCACTAGTTCTTTCGAGTCCACCCGCATTCCATTAGGTTCCGTTCCGCAAGCAGACATACTATTGGCAGAAGCCAACGAAGGAAGCCGTTAGGCTGGACCAATAGGGAGAGAGGAGAGGGCGAAGCAGCAGCATATGATAATAGATAATATAGGTAAGGTCGGTGGGTAGGAGTTACCAAGTGAGTAGTCCAAAGTGAACAGATTAGAGTACGAACCAAAGGCCCCTCGGTTAGTTTTTCTATAAAGCCTATGCACTGAAATAGGGGAACCCTCCTTCTCTCTAGGAGAGACGGCCCAAAAAATAAAGGGAAGAACCTAGCTACTAGCTACTGGAGAGGGCAAGGCCTTAAGCTCAAACTCGCAGGATGCTCGCTATGTCTTAGTCTTAAACTAGACATTTCTAAAGCCTTTGATAAGCTGAAATGGCCTTTTCTTCTCAAGACCCTGGCCAAGATGGGCTTCTTCTCAGAATGGATTGAGCTGGTCCAGCAGTGTGTCTGCACATCGAGAGGTTCGGTCCTGATAAACCGTGAACCCTGTGGCCCCGGAATGTGGCGCCAGGGGGACCCTCTTTCCGCCTATCTATTCATCATTGCAGAAGAAGTTCTAAGTCAGAATATCACTCAAATGGTATGGTATCTCGAGGTTTGATTACTCCGCTCTCGGTTCAGCCAGGTTATGACCTGGTTTGCCATTCATTTGTTTTTTTCGGACGAAATTTTACTTTTCATGCTTCTGCGCATTGATTGGATTAAAAAAGGTATCTTACTCGTGATCAACGATTAGGCTACGCAGATAGTTTCATGCTTATCCGATGCTTTCCTGATCGATCAATTGTTATATTTGTTTTTTAGTCCCGTACCCGTAGGCGATGACTCCACTGTTAGCCAGCGAGCCTTCATGTTAGCACTCTCAGGAAAGAAAGCCATCGGTACAACAATTGAAAAGGCAACACGCAGGAACCCTTGACTGCCGCCAGCAACTTTTATAGAGCCCAATAGTGGCTAGGCTTCGTACATGGCTTCAATTCAATCATTCTCTCCGGCTTTGAAAGGAATGAAGCAAATACGGGTCATGAATGCCTTCCTCCCTTCCTTTATCTCTGCCTGGTTCTTTCCCTCGTTCTCTTGTGCGGGCCCTATCTGATCCAATAGTCGATTCAATACCCCACCCTCGCTTTAGTCGCTCAACTGCCAACCCGACCCTGCCGCCGATTCGGGAGAGCGAGATAGTGGGCCGAATAGCAGAAAGAGTTGAGTGATCAGCTATCGGGAAAAGAATATCTCCAACTATTACAAATACCGGATTTGAGGTGACCACAGGTTGCTTAGGAGGGTCTATTTCAATGACACCATCATTTAATAACTTTTGGATCTGATCTTTAAGAACTCAACAATCTTCTATCGAATCGGATGACTAATAACCCGATGGAATTAGCAGTATTTGGGATCTCCTACTCGTCCCACCTTATCCGGTCTCTTAGGTTCGGGAAAGCTCGATCAACCCTTGCTCTAATAAAGAAAAGATGTGAAGAAATCTTCAACATCCTCATTTCTAAAGGAATATTCTTTTGATTTTTGTTTTTTTAGGGTCTTAACATTCCCTTTACCTTTTTCTTTCTCTCTCTGCTATCCCATCCACCTATCAGACTGGGAGAAGTCAGTATCGAGGCAAGGTCGGAATGTTGGCTGAGCGTAGACTAGTCTGTTCAGGCAGTCACAGGCTCGCTAAAGCTAAAAACTTCTCACTGACTACTTAACGAAAACATAAAAGTGCGAAATCCTCAACTTCAAATACAAAGCGAGCTGGGACGGGGTTGCCTTAGCTACTATGGTGTACATATGCCAGGCCATAGCCGGAGTCGATCGAGGAAATTTCCCACCTACCTTGGGGGAGGGCCAGATCTTGATGTAGAAAGGAGCGAAAAGCCACTTTACCGAGAGGTGAAGGAGCGAAAAAGCTGAGGCGGAGAAGGAAGCAGAATATCTTTCGGTTTACCAGATGGTTAGTGGGCGGTGTGAAGTAAGCTCTAACAATCGATGCGGCTAAAGGAGCCTGCTTTGGCGGCCCTACGAGGAAGTCTTTCCCATTCAAAGTAAGCTTAAAGCCTCCGGCAACCGCCTATCCCAGTGGGAAATTCATTCCGGATGGAACTAAATATTGAACATTTATAGGCTTCGGAGGATGTAGATTCGGCAAATGATTACTCTTCTTCAGGTGCAGATGAGGCTTATGGGGAAGAGGAGGCAAGGGCTGACGCTTAAGCATCGGCTAGTGGAACCACTCCTGTCCTTCTTTCGTATCCGAGGTGGGCTCTTTACACATATGATATGGAGGTCTAGTACGGTGAACAAGTAAGGTAGGGGCTCTTTTGATATGGGGGTCTCTTCGATTAGGCGAACCAGCCAGTCCAACTAGGCCAAAAGACAACCGTCCACTCCTTTTCACGGCTTTAGCAAAGCGGGTCCAAAACGTCGGTTTTTAAGGGGAACCTGAAGATTAAGCTGCTGGTGAGGCTTTGAGGAAGTGCCTCAATCTCACGGGTTTAGGTCGAGGTCCTATTACCTTCTTCATTGAAGTCCAAAGCTGGGGACCGGTCGATAGACTGACTTACTTATTAAATTAAGTCATGTTCTTCGGATAACATAGATCATAAGCTCCTAACCTCCGTTCTCCAATCCTATGTAGGTGAGGAGAATCCATCTTTTTGCAATCTTATAGTGTTGGTAACTCCAATCTTAGACAAAAAGGTAAAGTAAATTCTTATTCAAACCACACTAAAGGGATACCGGCAGCCCCCTCTCTTTATTATTGCAGAAGCAACCAAGCAGGAATATACGTGTAGGTACACATTTCTGTGTTATTCTGTCAAGCTAGGCTCTGGGAAAGGCTGTACGCAAAGGTTTGAGCCAGGGTCGGTGGACAGGGGTAGCACTCGGTCCACTTCGGGGCAGCCCCTTAGCTAGCGCCCATTTTGATTTGTAAGAGGTGGTAGAGGATAGGAATCGCCCGTTTCGGGTCGGTTCCTTGGCCGAGGGGTCCTGTCATCATGGGTAGTGGATGGGGTTGGATGAAATAGCTATGCGCTACGGTGCTCGGTGCCGAAGTGAGCTTAGCCGCCCTAAGTGGCGGATTCTTCCTTACTTTAGCTGGTCGACAAACTGAATTGCACTTGGTCTGAATCCTTACTCGAGGAAGGGTTCGCTTGTGCTTAAGTATGGCAGGTGGAAAAAGGCATGAGGATGAGGAGAAGGGTATCGAGAGAGCCCTTTTTTCTATGGGGAAGGAATCAAACGAAGCCGGACAAGTTTATTATCACGATGTCAGACAGGCCGCAGGCAAAAAGAGAATGAAACCTGATACTAAGACAGACCTTGACTACGATTTAACTAAGCATCATCTATCGGTCAGATCGATTACTCTGATGGATGGACCACAAGTCCGTTTTTGGCTTGCCACGTTACGTTAAGTAAGGATCATCACCTTTAGGTAGAGGAAGTCCCCTCCTATTTGAAGCAGAGAATGATCGCTCGAAGACTGAGAAGATAGAATCATATGTTTTAAGCATCGGTTGCGACATCGAATGAGACTTATCCAGGGAGCAAAGACTCCGGTTGTCTTTTGTCTTTGAAGGAGTCGAACGCAGCCTAAAAAGACGCTACGAAGCGGTCGAGGGTTGAGGGCGAGTGGACAGTTAGGCGGCTACTCTCCAGCCTTGGAATAAGACAGGACAGAAAGAAGAGCATACCGCGCCATTATGAGGCTAAATCGAGTCGCTGTCCAATCAACTAATTCCATTGTCGTCTTCTTTTGCTCTTCCAGTTCGTCAAGGATCTTCGCTCACACCGGACCGGTTACCGACCTCGTAGGCCTTTTGGGCTGTGGGGTGTATCGATGCCTTTCTTTACAAGAAGAGCCTCGAAGAGCGGAAAGAAGACCACTGATCATATATTTTCTTACATATTTGATTCAATAAGGACTTCACCTTATCTAACTTTCATAAGAAAATGAACCATTATAGGCAGAGGCAGAAAGGTAGCCCTTCAGGTAATCCGCTTTGATTGAATATTTGATTCATCACCCAGGTCTTGGTATGAAGGAAGCTAAGTATAGGCCTTGTCTGTAGGCGGAATAGAGTACGCCGTTAGGCAATACGGCAAACAGTAAGTACTGTTTTCTAATTATTGGACGGAAGGGTCCTTGGAAGGAAGGCGAGCAAGCCGGTACAGATACCTCCGGTTTCAGAGCTGGCACCGGAGAAAGCAGCCAACCAGCAAGAGGAAGGCCAGTGAATAAATCAAGTAAAGGGTTTTCACTACCTCTTCAGAGGCCTCCCCTTCCGTACCTACTCCGCATGGTCTCGCTCCTTTCACTTCCTCTTCAACAGGATATGACCCTTTTAGTGGCTATAGTGGCTATCGGACCGTACTTAGGAGCTTCAGTGGAATCATTTTCAACGTTCGGAGAAGGCCTTTCACACCCGAAAACATAGTCAAAAAGGACCTAGCCTCTCGTCCATAACCGAGCCCGGAAGAGGAACCGAACCCCTGTAAAAAAGGGCCTCAAATGCGCATTTTTACCTTGAAGCTTATATCGAAACGGATAATCTGACAAGCCCCAAGACTAAGAAGTTGATCCAACTCCGCCGTACCTTTCGTCTTCTTTTCTCATTTTAAAGTCTTCTACGGATTCGGTAGTAACGAGAACTCGGATTTACAACTGTAAGCCTGAGAGATGGCCTGGACCAGAAAGTCTTAAATTAAGTAGAGGCCGGGGGCAGCAGCAGAAGGTTGGACTGGAACCCGAGAAGGACAAAAACAATATCTCTTCGGTGGAAGTGACTGACGATCGGGCTTCAAGCAGCTAATCTGTAGCACCTGAACTCCTGAGCTTGCTTGGGTGAGTGGTGGGATGATAAATGGACTGGACTGGTCGACCCTCTCCAAAGTTTCCTGTGAATAAAGCCTTTCTTTAAAGAGCCATTTCGGTAGGTTTTACATTTAGTCATTAGAGGAAAGGAATAGCAGACCCCGAAGACCCAGACCGTGGAAAGCTACTCTCTCTAAACTAAATGGAAAAAGAGCTTATCTTATAGCAGCTCTACCAGGGAAAGGGTTGCTTCCTTTCACTTTCATGCGGAAGGCCCCCTACCGGCCAGAAAGAAAGAATTCTTTTAGATAGTATAGCGTTGGCTATGGTGCCATTTGCGAAGAAATGAGTTTATGCGCTTTCTTCTTTTCTTAGTGATGTTATTGTCGACAAACGATGGGATCTTGATCGGATTCAAAGGCCGCTGCCTACTTACTTCTTTACTTCTCCACCTCACAGTCTATAGCCTGCCTGCCTTGGTATGAGTTGAGAGGATCAGACTGACGAGGGAACCTTCCCTAGTCTAGGGGCATTTCTACCATTATTAGGAATAGGAAGTCGAAGAGGAACTAAGACATCCACTCTCAAAGGAACGCCCCCTAACTCAAATGCCATTCCTCCCTCAGGTTCAAAGGAATGAGACCTTCTAAGTCCCATACCTGCCACCCCTGCTATACCTGCTATACCCAAACCATACCGAAGCCATACCCGAACTCACCTCCCATGCCCGGCCGGAAAGGTTTTTTGGAAAGCTCGCACGACGAAAGAAAGAGCTTTACAAGCGGAATTGCCCTTCCCCTCTTCGAATCTGAGATGATAGTTACCTTTTGTGCATTCTTCCTTCAAACCTTCTTGCTAACAGTCTATTTCCTCCCTCACAGCTCCTTCTCTGCATGAAGGAGCTGCATCGAATGCCATGGTTGCCTCTTTGATAGAATAGGCTGTGGGGACTTTTCTCTCGAGAATCTCTATAGAAGCGGAAGGAAGGCTGTTTGCAATATCCGCTTCTAGTCTTTTTGCCCTAAGGCCAGGAACTGATTGACCTAAGTAAGTAGGCGAGTGTGGGATTTGAGGAATATCAGGGGAATGAAGCCAATCTTTCCTTATTAAATAGAAAAATAAGCTCTTTGTGATAGAATAAGCTGTTTGTGTAAAAATAGGTTGCATATAGTATAGTACCAGGGTTGGGGACATGATAATATAGTTTAGAACTCGAGATGGGATGAATACCCGTTGTTAGAGTTATCTTCTCCGCAGCTCTTGGTCTTGGAGGTGTTACCGGTGCTATTGAATCTGGTCTGTCTGTAGTAACCAATTCCTTTCCTGGCTTCACTCTATGCTGGGTGACTGCTTTCCTGCCTATCCACTGTTGGAGGAATAAGAGCTGTTGGAATTGAATCATCATAAGCTGGACATTCAGAAAAATAGGTTGCTGTTGTGAAAGAATAAGCTGCTATTTCATCTCCGGCTATTGAGCCAAGTGGGACAGAAGGAACTCTTACTGTTATAGAATCCGCTCTTACTGTTCTCGTAACCGGTGCTGCTATTACAGAGGAAGAATAAGAGGGAGGGAAAGAGAAGAAAAGAACCAATGACATCATCCCAAGCCGATTGCTTCTCTCGAGATGGTAGTGAGGAAGGAAAATGCTTTGTCTATCGATGTAGTTCCAAGTCTTCGATGTCCCTCGGAGACTGACAAGAGTCAGAATTTGTACTAACAGAGTAGTAGAATGGGATTGATGATGAGCGGGCAAAAGCCCCCAGATCTCCTGGTTTGTGAGCCAGGTTCAACCCTTTTTTTTCTTGGCACGAGATGCCGTTACACCATACACGGTAGGCGAAAGACCAAGCACAAATCTCGATGATTAAAATTTTCGGTATTTCGACATGTGATTCACTGCCGAAAGCTACTTCTTGTACGCTAGCACTTGAGGGAGGTGGTTCGGCTACCTTTTTCGTCGTCTTTGCGGATGGAACATCAAATCAAAAATTTCTTTATCTCTTAATACTATGCCATTGATGAAGATTCATAGCTTGGGAAAAGACCTGAAATCCTACCTTCCGGCATTGCGATAAAGTGTTTACAAAGCAGAATGAAAGGCACCACATCGAGAGAGAGGGCAGGGGAAAGACCTGGACATTGAGAGGCGGGGCGGACAACGAGGTTATATCGCTCTAAAAGAGGTACTGATAACGAACCACAAGCTCTAGCTTTTAAGCCGAAGAAAGAAGCAATCATACCCCTTAAAAAGATATTGCACTTCAAAATCGTTACTAGAAGCACTCCAAGCGCACTTCCTATCTAGGCAAACCAAACCCGAAAAAGCACCTCCCTCCCGGCTAGCCTTGCAAGAGCGGGTGTGCGGGAGAATAGAACTGAGCATCAAGGCTGCAAGACAGAAGGAAGGTTCCTGCGTGTAGGAAAGCTTTTTCACCGCCCATTGGGTATTTGTCTCTATCTCGCTCTCCCAACTCATACTTATGATAGGCGAGCTCAATGCCCGAAATTGACCTCTGGAGATCCTTCTCTTTGAATTCCCGGTATTCAGTTGTCTTCCTTGGTTCCACCCTTCAATTCATGAAGCAGATCGCCGGGAAGGCTGTTTCTCAAGCATAAAGCGAGAGCCCGATCGACAAACAAAACTCCTGAAGGAAGCCCGGTTTATTTAGTAGGAAATCAACGCGTTGAAAGATCTTTTTTCTCACCTGGGAACAAGCCCAACAAAGCACTTTTCCCTACCAAATTTTATCTATCTCTGCCTGCTTTTTCCATTCGCTGAGCTCTGAGCTCCTCTGGCAAATCATGATGTGCGCATACTGGCTACTCTGCTTTAGTAGTGCGTTAACTAGTAGTCCACTACTGATTAAGGATTTGATACTGACACCTGTCTTACTAACTATAAGCCTTTGTAAAATATATATTGGATAGGGTATTCCTTTTGTTTATAACTTTCTCAAAGACTCCGTGACTTGGGAAGTCCCGAGACCGGGATCAAGCTTACAACCAGTGGATTGTCAAAAGGTCGTTTTCGTTTTCCTGCTTGCAGAAAGCCCTTTTCGACAATCTGCTTCATGAATGCGAGAGATTAATCAAAAAAACCTGATGTACTATTTCAGCAGATCATAAGCGAGCCTGCTTGTTGCTAGCCTTGCAATCATTCATCAACTTCAAGGCGAGTTCGAAAGCTTGACAATTTACTTTGGGGAGCCCTTCTTTTCTTGGACTTTGCTCCTTCTTCCATAAAAGCGGAGTAGACAATATGGCTAGTAGTCTACTAGGAGCAAAGAGGAGCTTGCCAAGCGGAGGATAGGAATCCTACCTTTCTTTGGGGAGAGTGATATGGATCAATCGAGGCTCCTAGCCTGGAATTCTTGAAGGATGCAGGATAACTTCCTTCCTTGCTGGGGTGGATTTTGGTTTAAAGATTTTTTTTTCGGTGGCAAAGGCATTTGAGCCGGGGCTTGCCCCTGGGAACGAGCGACCCGCGAAGGCAAATCCTCAGTGACTTGGGCTGATGAAATTGGATCATGGGAAGATTGTGTAGATGAAGGAGAAGGCTCGTCTTGTTGCTCCCCCCTGGGATTAGTGATAGAAGTTACGAAGTGATTATATTCGCTCCATGCCTACGCCTTCTAGGGCGATATTTGTTTGGAGACCTTATGGGAGTCTTCTCGTCGTCGGACCTTCTTTTTCTTTTGGAACTGCCCGAGCTAGATGACAAAGCTGAGCTGGAACTGGAAGGTACTTTTTTGATGCTATCGAAGTACCTCGCAATCTTTTCTTCTGTTGTTGGGAAAGTCTTCCTCGGAATGTAAGTCAAAGCCTTGAAGGAGTTGTCTCCTCAATCTGACTCTGGAGGCGAGGCCCCTTGGTTATTACATTGTGGCCTTGAAGGCGGATAGATATTAAATTAAGAGTTAGTGCAGGCCTTTTCATATTGAATGCCATTTTCCCTCTTTCTTGGGAAGAGAGGATAACACTCCGGGGAACAAGCCTGAGCACTGATGCAAACTGTCCATCATTAGATTGCTCTTTTGGTTTTATAAGGGCCGGAGCCTTTGATGAGCAAGAAGCCAATGTTGTAATTCTTGAGGATGATTCTTTGAAACAAGAGTTCCATAAGCAAGCGCATGAGACTCTTTTACTTTCAAGCTCCGAAGAAGAGTGAAACTGACCCCACTTTCATTGACCAGTAAGTGATAGCTGTCAGGTTCGCAGAATGACCGATGGAACCAACTGAATCTCTCGTGACATTCTCGAAGTTCGATCCACCACTTTGGGGAAAGAGATGAGACGGTCTACCCGCCTTTACACATACGAGGAATCACTCACTGACGGACAAGAGGTCGACAACGTGAGCTTTACTGCCGGGCTTTCGGCCTTCTTGATCCAACTGCATCACTCTTTGAGACTACTGCTTGTGCTTGGCTCAGGATATCCTTCTTTCTGAAAAGCTTCCTACTCAAGTGAGGAAAGCCTGATTTGGAATCCTTTTTCACAGCCTTCTTGTCCAAATGAGAGATCCATTCTCAGGGGAATCGTAGGCTCAAAATGGATTCGTCAACAGAGGATGCCTTTCAAGGAAAAAAAAAAGTCATGACACCGCATTCTCTCGCTTTCTCATCTGTCTCATAGATGAGTAAGGCTAGCTAAAGCACCACTGCTTGGGCCAGACCCTGTCCCTGCTGAATAACAAAGCCTTTAGTCAGGTGAAAAGAAGAATGATCTCGAGTTGCCACTCTGTGCATCATAAGCTTTTCTTCTTTTTTCCACGTTCTGCTTCTTTCTCGTTGAAGATTGGGATCCTTCCTTCGACGTCTTCACATCTGTCGCACAATGCTAACAAAGAATTCCATGAAAGGACATTCAAGAATGGTCTCTGATCGAAAAGCTCCTGAGATTCGTCCAAGTTACCGATACACCCATATCCGTTGATCATTGCGTTCCAAGAAAGAGACCACCTCTCCCCGAGAACACTGATGGAACAACCAAACAAAAGCTTCTTTGAGATTTTGACTGATCGTGTACATGTGGATGTAGAGATCAGACTCTAACCCAATTCTAAAAAAATGGGTGTGTATCGAAAATAGATCTTGGACGGTCCACGACAATTCGATCTGCGCTTTGATCAACACGAAATAGGTGACGGTGACGTTTTTTTTTGGATGAGATGCCCTTATGGAGCATTTCATGATCTAGAGTAAGGGCTTGATGTGGTCTATGATTGGTTGGGGTATAGGCCTCTGATTAGGATGAGTAAGTGATCAGTCAAGATGTTGGACATAGGGTTGAGCCAACGACCTTTATCACGGTGGGTGAAGAATATATTAGCCTCCCTTATGATCTGGAACACAGCTCTATGTGAAAAAGGTGCTTTGCATAAGGTCTAGTTCCTTGGGCACTGGATTGGCGACGGCATGAGTTGGTTGGATCAAGAGAAGATACTTATATATATATATAAATTATATATATATATAAGTATATATCTATAGGCGGTTCATCGAGGGCTTCTCGGGTGATCGGAAGGGCTTAAGCAGCTTTTGCCTTACCTTCTATTATATTAGTAAAGGGCGAATGAGGGGCGTGCGCAATAGTTTTCTTTCTTTCTCTCGCTCGATCGCTTCAATGCCTATAATTTGAGAGATAACAGGAAAGCGTTCTGTCGAATTCGAGGATGTGACACAAATAATGACTCTCTTCGCCGGGATGTCAGCAGGTTAGGCAGCTGTGCAGCTGTAAGGTTTTTTATATTCGGTGGAAGGCAGGCTGAAACTCTGCCCCAACCAAGTGAAACTAAGGCTTAAGGGTCTGAAAGAGTTCACGATCTGATCTATGAACCCTCGGAGGACGGCTAAGAATGTCCATTAAAAGGAGCGGACCGATGGGGTCGTTTTTCAAGCACGAATAGAATAGAACGATCTAAAGGGGGTGTGCAACCTAGAGAGATGGCCGTATCTCTTTGATGAATGTGGTATCGAGGTTTGGTTCATTTGGAAAAGAGGTCAGTCTTAGAGGAGACCATGCGAATGGTTGAATTGATGACTCCGCTTCGATCTCTTCGACTGAACCTGAAGGAGACTTCGATCATTCAACTTTAGCTTCTGAAGGAATCATGTCACTTGGAATTCCGTAAAGTGAATCTTCTCTTTCAGATCCTGGCCTTGGTAGAACTTGTCTTTGATTGGGATTTCGATTGAAAAGATGTTAGACCGCTTCCTCATGTGCCTAAGAAGCCGAGGCAATCTCGATTAAAGCCAATTCAAGTTTTTCCTACTCAATCTTTTTTATAGAAATAGCACTCGATCAAAGGGGAGCATAAGCAAGTTCAGTGGTTGAAACCTCTGTAATCGATCGATGGGAACCTCGAAGCTGTCTGGGGCAGGAGCAAACTCATATTAGGCACTGCCGCAGCATCAACTGG